TTTTTTAGTTCATAATGTATTTCATGAATCTAAGTGGAATAAGCAAAGTGGATTCCTTGTTGGTTAGTCGAGTTCCAATGAAAACCACACAATTGAAGGAAATGTCCGAATTTGCTATTTAGAAAATCAATAAACTAAGGTTTTGTCGTTCTAGATATCGGATTCAACGGAAACAATTACAGCAGTAGGGGGGGGAAATCAAAAAACAAGTCGAGCAAAATTATACAAAGTTATATATAAGTTGCTACCCCCCCTTAGTCTTTCTTTAATTGAATTTCGTTTGATTAGACGGAAGTTACTTAAAAACTTCCGCTTTCTTTAAAAGATTCTGAACAGTTCCTGTGGGTTGAGCACCTTTTTCAAGGAAATATAGAATAAGAGGAACGTTTAAATAAGTTTGATTCTTCATTGGATCATAAAACCCCACTTTTCTAAGATCTTTTCCTTCTCTTCGGCATCGAACATCAATTGCAACGATTCGATAGACGGCTCATTGGGATAAATGTAGATGACCAACACCCCCCCTAGAACCGTATAGGAAGTTTTCTCCTCGTACGGCTCGAGAAAAATGATTTGCTTCGAAGTTTTGTCTATGTATGCAATTCTAATAAATTAAATGACAAATGGGCCTAGAAAATCAATTAGACTCTGATTTCAGTCTTTTTTCCTTCCTGAAAATGAAAAAGAAACCATTCGTACTCATAACTCAAGTTGGATAACTCTCAAATAGCTCAAAGGAAAAATCTTTAGTCACTTTCATTTATTGAGTGGTCTTTAACCCCTTTTGTTTTGTTTGTCTTTTGTCTCGTTTCAAATTCTATTTGGATTCTTTAGTCTGATCCAATTAGTGAGACTATCGAGACAATTAAAAAGGTCTTTCCTTGTTCTTAGATCCTTTATCCTTATTTTAAATCATTGGGTTTAGACATTACTTCGGTGCTTCTTAATCCTTTCAAAGTGGCAGCAACATACCCCTTTTTTGATTTCTTTCTATCAAAGAATCCTACGGACAGTTGATTCACGTGTGATACACTTTGAATCGAAAAAGTTTGCTAAATTCTAACAAGTCTTGCTTTTGAATTGGAAACTTGCTCGAATTGGATCCTTTCGATTTCTATATATGGAAGATACGTTTACGAAGTTGTTCCGATTAATTGGCATTAACCCTAGATCCTTGCCCCCGAGAAATGAATTAATCCTTTCTACTCGAGCTTCATCGTGGACTATTTACAACCCAACAAAAAATCGAGTGTAACAGAACAAACAATGTCGAGCCAAGAGCACTCTCATCCTTAGATAAATCGAAAATGGTGGATGGAAAAATCCACAACGGATCGTGTCCTTCAAGTCGCACGTTGCTTTCTACCACATCGTTTCAAACGAAGTTTTAACATAATATTCCTCTAATTTGGAACCGGTATGGAATTGATTCAATTATGGAATCATGAATAGTCATTGGTTCAGTTGTACATAGACATCGTAATCTAGGCTTTTTCTTCTATATATGATAATATGATATGAAACAATTTTTCTGAAAAAGTCTTAGCAAGACAGCATCTTTCACATACATAAATAATATATAGATAATATAGATAATAGCAAGAAATCGAAATATATAAACGAATAACTCTTTTAATCTGCATCTTCAAGTGACTCAACAGGATAGATTAAACGATTTCCTACTTTTTGAGTACCAAATAAAGATTCCACTTCCAAGCAATCATTAAAAATATTTAATAAAAATAGTTCTAATTGAAATTGAAAAAGTTTCCTATTTAGACATCATTATTTAATTTGAAGAAAATTGGACAATAAGCATGACGTTTGATCTTCATAGGAAGATAAGTCTTTCTTTTTGAATTGACTCATCACTTTTAAATAGATAAAAGAAAAACGAAATCCAATTTTTTTCATGAGATGGATAAAAAAATGATCTAAGTTCAGATTTGAATCTTTATTCTTTTCATCTGATTACGAAAATCAAATTACGAAAATCAAAAAAATAAGGAGGGTTTTTCGTATCTATCAGATAGACTGAAGAGTTGTCACTGTTATAGATATTCTATTCTATAATATAGAATTTAAATAATTTAAGGTATCAAAAATCTTTTTCACAAAAACCGAAAAATTATTGTCATTGAAATAGAACGATACATACCATATAAGCGAAATATTTCCTCATTTTATATATTTTAGATGATATATATTTATAGATTTTGTTTAACATGAGATTAAGTAATATTTCACAATAATCGACTCTTATCATAAAGTGAATAAAAGGGTGATAGGGGAAATCACCCCTGCCTCAATTGTTCTGTAGATTTCCAATTTTTACTTAGAACCAAACACGAAATACCTAAATAAAATGAGATTCAAAGAAAATATATCGGCTCCATAACATATTTCTATATGATATGTAACTTGATCATTTGTTAATGAGATTCGAACAGACACAGATATTAAAATAAATACGGATTTACTCCTATCCACTGACTTACTT